GTGTGATATTATGAATGGTGACAGATCTAGAGGGGTAGCTGTCTAAGGAAAATTAATTCATTAAAGTAGTATGCTTGTATCAGGCGCGGGTTAAATATCCATGAAATGTTGTCCAGGGTCATTTGGCTACTCCGTGGAAAGGTGTAGTTTGGGTCTTGGGCATGCTATGTGGCAGGTCTTGTTTTTGGGGTTTGGCAAGATATTGATAGTTGCATAGATAATTCGTTTTCATGGGGGGGTAGGGGGGGTTTGTAATAGCATAGCTGCGGCCGCGTGTACGCGTGCGTGTACGCGTGCGTGTACGCGTGCGTGTACGCGTGCGTGTACGCGTGCGTGTACGCGTGCGTGTACGCGTGCGTGTACGCGTGCGTGTACGCGTGCGTGTACGCGTGCGTGTACGCGTGCGTGTACGCGTGCGTGTACGCGTGCGTGTACGCGTGCGTGTACGCGTGCGTGTACGCGTGCGTGTACGCGTGCGTGTACGCGTGCGTGTACGCGTGCGTGTACGCGTGCGTGTACGCGTGCGTGTACGCGTGCGTGTACGCGTGCGTGTACGCGTGCGTGTACGCGTGCGTGTATGTCCTGCGACCATTGAACGAATGTCCTGCTACCATTGATGAGTTGTGTGGGTACCAGGGGCTGTGAGACTTATGTAGTTCATGCTCGTGAGTTTGCACCCTAGCCATTTGTGACGATAGACTATATCCTTGGTCCATGGATTTTATACCCCCTGAAGGTTTGATGAGTGTCAGTTGTACATTTTAGAGTTAAGTCCAGCTTCAATTGAACTGACTGTGACGGGGCCTTTGACGGCCTTAGGTGAGTCCAAGCATCTTTAAAAATTAAAAGATACCAGAGGCATGACACCACAGTTATGTGTCGGCATGGGCTGATTAGTCACTAATCCATCGAGATGTCTTATTTAAGGGGAATGAGTGGGCGATTTTAGGTGGGATGGCCCTGAAGAAAGAACCAGATGTCGTTTACGACCCAGGTTTAGAAACCCCCAGGACGTATGGGCCCGGGGCGAGAAGAGTGATCCGTTTTACAAGGGTTGTTGGTTTCACGTGAGTTGGTAGATTAAGAGATAAGCCGTTGGAGGTGGTTCGTTCATGTTGTCTTGGGAGGATTTGACTTGGATGTGGTATGTGCGAACTAGGATTAGCGTAGGTCAAGGATAGGCATGGGGTAGTACAGTTATGTACGATTATACATGTTATGTGTTCATACATTTATATGTGGTAGAGGAACGTATGCACGAATTACATAGGCTATATTCAAGGAATAGTTTAAATAGAATATCAGCTTTGGGTGTTGATGGTGGGGCTTTAGCCTTTTCCTTGAGTCTTTGGGGGAAAGTTGCTCCCCTTTTCTGGTTTACAAGACCAGTGTAATTTATATACTACATAGACCTTCATTTTAGGAGATGGTTTTCTATAATACTGATGAGGGGCATTAGAACAAGAATAAGTGAGAAGTAGAGAATAGATGCTAGTTGGCCGATGATGATGAAAGGGTGTTCAACTGGTTGGCCGCCGATTCATGTGAGTGTTAGGAGGTCTGCAACTAGAAGTCAAAAGAGGCATTGGCTAAGTGGTCGGAAGATCATGCTACGTTGTTTTGATGTGTGAAGCAGTGGTATGAGGGCTAGAATTAGGATAGATAGGACTAGGGCTAATACTCCTCCTAGTTTGTTGGGAATGGATCGGAGGATAGCGTAAGCAAATAAGAAATATCACTCCGGCTTGATATGTGGAGGGGTATTTAGTGGGTTGGCTGGGATGTAGTTGTCTGGGTCTCCTAAGAGGTCGGGGGAGAATAGGACTAGTATTAAGAGTGCTAGGATTATGGCTAGTGCGCCTAGTATGTCTTTGATTGTGTAGTAAGGGTGGAAAGGAATTATGTCTATGTCCGATGGAATTCCTGTGGGGTTGTTTGACCCGGTTTCGTGTAGGAATAGGAGGTGAACTATGACTAGGGCTGCGATGATAAATGGAAGGAGAAAGTGAAAGGCGAAGAAGCGTGTAAGGGTTGCTTTGTCTACTGAGAATCCGCCTCAGATTCATTCTACTAGGTTTGTGCCGATATAGGGGATTGCTGAAAGTAGGTTGGTGATGACTGTTGCCCCTCAAAAGGATATTTGGCCTCATGGAAGAACGTATCCTATGAAAGCTGTTGCTATAACGGCGAATAGGAGAAGGATTCCTACGTTTCAGGTCTCTATGAAGATGTAGGATCCGTAGTAAAGGCCTCGGCCTACATGTAAGAATAAGCAGATGAAAAATATAGATGCTCCGTTGGCATGTAGATAGCGTAGAATTCATCCATAATTAACGTCTCGGCAGATGTGAGTGACGGATTGGAAGGCAGTTGCTGTGTCCGAGGTATAGTGTATTGCTAGGAATAACCCTGTTAAGATTTGGATGCCTAGGCAGATTCCTAGTAGTGAGCCGAAGTTTCATCATGAGGAGATGCTGGATGGGGCTGGTAGGTCAATTAGGGAGTCGTTAACAATTTTGAATAGTGGGTGTGATTTTCGGATGTTGGTCATTTTAGTTCTTGTAGTTGAAATACAACGGTGGTTTTTCATGCCATTGGTCATGGTTTAAGTCCATGTAGGAATAATGATGACATATATTGTGTTTATTTTGAGTACAATTTTCGTGGTGGGGTTTGTGGGTTTTTCTTCTAAGCCTTCTCCTATTTATGGGGGAGTTGGGTTGATTGTTAGTGGAGGGGTCGGTTGTGGAATTGTTATGAGTTTCAGTGGTTCTTTTTTGGGTTTAATGGTGTTTTTGATTTATTTGGGTGGAATAATGGTAGTCTTTGGATATACGACGGCTATAGCTACAGAGCTATATCCGGAGGTGTGGGTTTCTAATAAGGTTGTGTTGGGAGCCTTTCTGTTAGGTTTAGTTATGGAAGTGGCACTGGTTTCATATGTGTTGAAGGAGGAATTTGTTGATTTAGTGTTTGAATTTAATGATTTAGGGGATTGAGTTGTTTATGATGTTGAGGATTTTGGATTTGTCAGTAAAGAGGCTGTTGGTGTTTCCGCTTTATATAGCTATGGTACATGATTGGTAATTGTTACTGGGTGATCTTTACTTGTTGGAGTAATAGTTATTATGGAGATTACTCGTGGTAATTAGAGTGCATATAGTATCGTTAGGCTTAATGTTAATGTGATTAGAAAAGACAGGAAGTACAGTTTGACTTGGCCTTTTTGGCTTGAGATTAGTGTTGAGGTTTTTATTTGGAAGGAGGAGATTGACTTTGGTAGAATGTTTTCAAGTCAGATTAGGTCGAGTAGTATTGATGCTACTTTTTGGCTTACTAATAGGTTAATGAGTGGTTGGATTCGGTGCATGGTGACTGGGAAGTAGCCCAGGAGGTTGGAGAAACTGAAATATTTAGAGGGGGCTGTGTGTTTTAGGTTTTGTGTTGCTGTGTTAAGTTCTAGAGCTACAATAAAGCCTAGTAGAGTGACAAGTATGGCTGTAATTTTTAAATATATTGGTATAGTTATTTGTGGAATTGTGGTGGGGGTGATGCTGTTTGAGATGAGAAAGCCAGCAAAGATGCTTCCTAGTAGGAGGCGTTTGATGGGATTAATCAAGAGTGGGTTGTTTTCGTTGATGAGGATGAGTGTAGGAAAGCGTGGTTGTCCTAATAGGGCAAAGTAGATGATTCGAGTACTATATACGGCTGTGAGGGAGGTGGCGATAAGTGTAATTGTTAGGGCTCAGGCGTTGGTATAAGACGTGTTGATGGATTCAATGATAAGGTCTTTTGAGTAGAATCCGGTAAGGAAAGGTATACCTGTTAGGGCTAGGCTTCCAGTGATTAGTGCTGTGGTTGTGAATGGGAGGGTTTTGTAGAGGCCTCCTATTTTTCGGATGTCTTGTTCGTCATTTAGGCTGTGGATGATGGATCCTGAACATAGGAAAAGTATTGCCTTGAAAAATGCATGAGTACAGATATGGAGGAATGCTAGGTGGGGTTGGTTAATGCCGACTGTAACTATTATAAGGCCTAGTTGGCTGGAAGTGGAAAATGCTACAATTTTTTTAATGTCGTTTTGGGTGAGGGCACAAATTGCTGTAAATAATGTGGTTACTGCTCCTAGACATAGTATAATAGTTTGAATGGTCTTGTTATTTTCTGTCAGTGGATAAAATCGGATTAGTAGAAAAATGCCTGCTACTACTATGGTGCTCGAGTGGAGTAGGGCCGAGACGGGTGTTGGTCCTTCTATGGCGGAGGGGAGTCAGGGGTGAAGTCCAAATTGGGCGGATTTTCCTGTTGCTGCTAGTAGTAATCCGGTGAGTGGGAGGTTTGTATTGGTTGGATTGAGGGTAAAGATCTGTTGGAGTTCTCAGGTGTTGAGATTAAATAGGAACCATGCCATGGCTAGGAGAAATCCTACGTCTCCAATACGATTATACAGGATTGCTTGTAGCGCTGCTGTATTGGCGTCGGCTCGCCCATATCATCAGCCGATTAGTATGAAAGACATAATGCCTACTCCTTCTCAGCCGATGAATAGTTGAAAAAGATTGTTGGCTGTTACTAAGATTATTATTGTAATAAGGAATATTAGTAAGTATTTGAAGAATCGGTTGATATAGGGGTCTGAGTGTATGTATCATAATGAAAATTCCATAATAGATCATGTGACAAATAATGCTACGGGTATGAAAATTATGGAGAAATAATCCAATTTGAAGCTGAGGCTTAGTTTTAGAGTTTGAATAGTTATTCAGTGTCAGTTTGAGATTATTGTTTCTTGGCCTGATTGGATGAAAATCATGGTGGGGATGAGGCTTATTAGGAAGGCATATGAGACTATGGTTTTTACGTAATTAGGGTAAGATTTTTTAGTGTAGAGATTGGAGTTTGAGATCATAATCGGTATTGTCAGGATTAGGAGGGATAGTATTGTGGAGGAGGCAAATAGGTTTATTACTTTTATTTGGAGTTGCACCAATTTTTTGGTTCCTAAGACCAACGGATTACTTCTATCCTTTAAAAGTGGAGAAAAAGCCGCGTTGTTATGCGCGGGGGCAGGAATTAGCAGTTCTTGCAAACTTTTTCGGTGGATAAGAGTTTCTAGTCTCTGTTGCTAGATTCACAATCTAGTGTTTTGTGTAAACTATATCTACAGTAGAGAGTACCCAGAATGATTTTGGGGTTAATTGATAGGAGGAGGAGGGGTATTATGTGTATTGCTATGAGGGTATTTTCCCGGGTATAGGATGGTGGGAGATTATTGATGTGATGTGTCTGTTTACCTCGTTGGGTTATAATAAGTATATAGAGGGAGTATAAGGCGGTGATAACAATATTAATTCCCATAAGGATAATTGATAGTGAGGATCATGAGAATGTTGATATGACTACAAACAGTTCTCCAATTAGATTAATTGAGGGGGGTAGGGCTAAGTTGGTTAGGCTGGCGAGTAGTCATCAAGCAGCTATAAGGGGAAGTATGGTTTGGAGGCCCCGGGCCAGGATTATGGTACGGCTGTGGATTCGTTCATAGTTGGTGTTGGCGAGGCAGAACAGTATGGATGAGGTGAGTCCATGTGCGATTATTAGGGCTGTCGCTCCTATATAGCTTCATGGGGTTTGGATGAGGACGGCTACAATGACCAGTGCTATGTGACTTACTGATGAGTATGCAATTAGTGATTTTAGGTCTGTTTGGCGTAAGCAGATCGAACTTGTTATGATTATGCCCCAAAGAGATAGTATTAGGAATGGGTATGCTATAAAGCTGGTGGATGGGTTCAGTAGGGTTGTAATTCGTAGTATACCGTAACCTCCTAATTTAAGCAGTACGGCTGCTAGGACTATTGAGCCAGCAATTGGGGCTTCTACATGGGCTTTTGGTAATCATAGGTGTAGGCCGTATAGGGGTATTTTTACTATGAAGGCTATTATGCACGCTAGTCATAGGAGGGAATTGCTTCAGGAGTTTGCTAGAGGGTTAGATCAGTGTTGGGCGAGTAGGATGTTTAGTGATCCTGTAATGTTTTGTAAGTAAATTAGTGCGATAAGAAGTGGGAGTGATCCTACCAGAGTGTAAAATAGAAAGTACAGTCCTGCGTTTAGTCGTTCTGTTTGGCCTCCTCATCGTGTAATGATAATTAGGGTTGGGACTAGGGTTGCTTCAAACAGGATGTAGAAGAAAATTAGTTCTGTGGCTGAAAATGTCATGATTAGAAAGACTTGGAGTAGAATTAGTATAGTAATATATAGTTTTTTTCGTGTATATGATTCTTTAATTAGGTGAAATTGGCTGGCGATAATTATTAATGGGAGTAGTCATATAGTTAATATGAGTAGGGGGGTTGATAGTGAGTCTGAAGAATATGTTAGGGATAGGTTTAGGCCGTTGTCATTGAATTGGTTCAGTAGGGGAAGACTAATTAGGGTAATAATTAGACTGTAGGCTGTAGAATTAATTCAGATTATGCTATTTTTTGATAATCAGACTAGGGGAATAAGTATAACTGTTGGGAAAATAATTTTTAGCATTGTAGGAGGTTTAGATTTTGTACGTGATCTACCCCATATGTGTTTGAGACCATGACTAGGAGAGACAATCCTAGGGCGGCTTCACAGGCTGCGAACACCAGGAGGATGATGGGGATTATGCTGGCTAGTGTTAGGTGTGAGTTGAGGATTGTAACTGATATAGTTACAAATAGGGATAGTATTATGCCCTCTAAACAAAGGAGCGATGATATCAGGTGAGATCGATATATTAGTAGGCCTAATAGGGATACTGTAAATGCTAGAGTTATGTTTATATAGATGAGGGCCATTTGATAATTATGAAAGTTATCATAATCTAATGAGTCGAAATCATTTGTTTTTGTTAAACTAATTATCAATTATTCAGCTCATTCTAGTCCTTTGTGGGATCATTCGTATGCTAGACTAACAGCTAGGAGGGAGATTAGGGTAAGTGATATAATTAGTATTACGTTTAGGTTGCTTGTCTGGGAGGCTCATGGAAGTGGGAGGAGTAAGGCAATTTCTAGGTCAAAAAGGAGAAACGTAATAGCTACGAGAAAGAATTTTATTGAGAAAGGGAGGCGAGCGGAGCCTATGGGGTCGAAGCCACATTCGTAGGGGCTTGATTTTTCGGCATAGGAGTTTATTTGGGGTATTCAAAAGGCGAGTAAGACTAGCAGGGATGCTAGTAGCGTGTTGATGAGTAGTGTTGCTATTATATTTATTACTCTTTTTCGGAGTTAGACCGAAGCTAATTGATTGGAAGTCAATTGTACTATTTATACTAAAAGGGTAGGAACCTCATCAATAAATGGAGACGTACAGGAATAGTCAGACAACGTCTACAAAGTGTCAATATCAGGCGGCAGCTTCGAAGCCGAAGTGGTGTTTGGAGGTAAAGTGAAATTTTAGTTGTCGTATGAAGCATACAAATAGGAATGTGGATCCAATAATTACATGTAGGCCGTGGAATCCGGTGGCTATAAAGAACGTAGATCCGTATACCCCGTCGGCAATTGTAAAGGGAGTTTCATAGTATTCTGAGGCTTGGAGTAGTGTGAAATAGCCGCCTAGTAGGATTGTGATGAGTAGGGCTTGTAGTATATTTTTGCGGTCCCCTTCTATTAAGCTATGGTGGGCTCAGGTGATGGATACGCCTGAAGCTAGGAGGACAGATGTATTTAGAAGGGGGACTTCTAGGGGGTTTAGGGGATGGATGCCTGTGGGTGGTCAGCAGCCCCCTAGTTCTGGGGTTGGGGCGAGGCTTGAATGGTAAAAGGCTCAGAAGAAGCCAATGAAGAAAAACACTTCGGAGAGGATAAAGAGGATTATACCGTATCGTAGGCCCTTTTGGACAATGGGTGTGTGGTGTCCTTGGAAGGTGCTTTCTCGTACAACATCTCGTCATCATTGGTACATGGTTAATATATTGGCTAGTAGTCCTAGTGATAGTAGAAGGGTTGAGTTGAAATGGAATCATATAACTAGTCCGGATGTTAGTAGTAGAGCTGATAGGGCTCCTGTGAGGGGTCATGGACTTGGGTTTACTATGTGATATGCATGGGTTTGGTGGGTCATTAGGTGTTGTCGTGTAGGTATAGGCTAACTAGCAGGGTAAACACGTAGGCTTGGATTAGAGCTACTGCGAATTCAAGAATTGTTAGGAGAATTAGGATAATAAATGTGATGAGTGATGTAACAATACTAATATTTAGTAGTGCTAGAGTAGCTCCTCCGATAAGGTGAATTAGTAGGTGGCCGGCGGTAATGTTTGCAGTCAGTCGAACTGCCAATGCTATGGGTTGAATAAATAGGCTAATGGTTTCGATAATAATTAGTATAGGGATGAGGGGAATGGGAGTTCCTTGGGGCAGGAAGTGGGCAAGTGATGCTTTTGTTTTGTGTCGGAATCCTAGGGCTACTGTTCCCGCTCAGAGGGGAATTGCCATTCCTAAATTTATTGATAGTTGGGTTGTTGGTGTGAAGGAATGTGGCAGGAGACCTAGTAAGTTTGTTGACCCGATAAATAAAATAAGAGACATAAGTATGAGGGACCATTTTTGTCCGGTGTGGTTGTGAATGGTCATCATCTGTTTGGATGTAAGGTGGAGGATTCATTGTTGAATGGCGATTAAACGGTTATTAACTAGTCGGTTGGTTGATGGAAATAGGATAGTTGGAAATATAATGATTAGGATGACAATAGGGAGACCTATTACCGTTGGGGTAATGAAAGAGGAGAATAAATTTTCGTTCATTTAGTTGATCAGGGGGTTGTATGTTCTGTTGCTTTTGTAGTGGTTGGTTCTGGGTTTTGGAAGTACATGTGTTTTGAGACTTTTAGTTGTATAATAATATATAGTGTGAGGAGTATTGATAGAATAGTAATAAACCATGTAGATGTGTCGAGCTGTGGCATGTCATTAAGGGAAGATTAGTACTTCCGTTCTTTAACTTAAAAGGTTAACGCTTTGGACTTAGCTTCTTAATGAATTTAAAGTATGGATGAGGATCATTTTTCGAAGATTTTTAATGGAACTATTTCAAGGACGATTGGTATAAAGCTGTGGTTAGAACCACAAATTTCAGAGCACTGACCGTAGTATAGGCCTGGTCGTGTAGATAGTAGGGTCGTTTGATTTAGGCGTCCTGGGATTGCATCTGTTTTTAGGCCTAGTGAAGGGACGGCTCATGAATGCAGAACGTCTTCAGATGAAATTAGTATTCGGATTGTTAATTCTATTGGCAATACCACTCGGTTGTCTACTTCTAGGAGGCGTAGTTCTCCTGGTTTGAGATCTTGGGTTGGTACTATGTAGGAGTCAAAAGTTAAGTCCTCATAGTCTGTGTATTCATAGGTTCAGTATCATTGGTGACCCATAGTTTTTACGGTTAAGTATGGGTTGTTGATCTCGTCTATTATGTACAGGATCCGGAGGGATGGGAGTGCGATTATAATTAGGATTATCGCTGGCAAGACTGTTCAGATAGTCTCTACCTCTTGTGCGTCTATAGTGCTGGTGTGGGTTAGGCTAGTTGTGAGCATAACTGAGATGAGGTAAAGTACGAGGGAGCTAATGAGGAAGACAATTATTAGTGCGTGGTCATGGAAATGTAGGAGTTCTTCTATAATAGGGGATGTTGCGTCTTGAAAGCCTAATTGAAAGGGGTACGCCATGGAGGTATATAGGGGTTTAACCTATAATTTAACTTTGACAAAGTTATGTAAATTTTACTAATACCTCTCTAGTGGAGAAAGACATAGTGGTTATGATGTTGGCTTGAAACCAATTGTAGGGGGTTCGAATCCTTCCTTTCTTATTTCGGGTTGACGTATGTGGGTTCTTCAAATGTGTGGTATGGTGGAGGGCATCCGTGAAGTCATTCTAAGTTGAGGGTTGACAGTTCTACGGTTGAGACTTCTCGTTTTGATGCAAAGGCCTCTCAGATTATGAAAACTATTAGGATAACAGCTGTTAGGGAAATAAAAGAGCCTATAGAAGATACCGTGTTTCATGTAGTGTATGCGTCTGGGTAGTCTGAGTAGCGTCGTGGTATGCCGGATAGGCCTAGGAAGTGTTGTGGGAAAAATGTTATGTTTACGCCTACAAATATAATGAGGAAATGAATTTTTGCCCAGGTTGAGTTAAGGGTGTAGCCTGAGAATAGTGGAAATCAGTGGACGAATCCCCCTATAATAGCGAAGACGGCTCCTATAGATAGAACATAGTGGAAGTGTGCTACTACGTAGTATGTGTCATGAAGTACAATGTCGAGGGAAGAATTAGCTAAGACGATCCCAGTAAGACCTCCCACTGTAAATAGGAAAATAAAGCCTAGTGCTCATAGCATTGCTGGAGATCATTTAATATTCCCTCCGTGCAGGGTGGCTAGTCAGCTAAATACTTTTACTCCAGTAGGGATGGCGATAATTATGGTTGCTGAGGTGAAGTATGCTCGTGTATCAACGTCCAGACCTACTGTGAACATATGATGAGCTCATACGATGAAGCCTAAAAATCCAATTGACATCATGGCTCATACTATACCTATATATCCGAAGGGCTCTTTTTTGCCGGAGTAGTAGGTGACAATATGTGAGATTATTCCGAAGCCGGGTAGAATAAGAATGTACACTTCGGGGTGCCCGAAGAATCAGAAGAGGTGTTGATATAGAATGGGGTCTCCTCCTCCTGCAGGGTCAAAGAATGTAGTGTTGAGATTTCGATCTGTTAATAATATGGTAATTCCGGCGGCTAGTACTGGGAGGGAGAGAAGAAGCAGGACGGCTGTGATTAGTACAGATCAAACAAACAGGGGAGTTTGGTATTGGGATAGGGCTGGTGGTTTTATGTTAATAATTGTAGTAATAAAATTAATGGCCCCTAGAATTGATGAGACTCCAGCTAAATGGAGTGAAAAAATTGCCAAATCTACGGAGGCCCCAGCGTGTGCTAAGTTACCGGCTAGGGGCGGGTAAACTGTCCATCCTGTTCCGGCCCCAGCTTCTACTGTTGAGGATGCAAGAAGTAGAAGGAATGATGGGGGTAGGAGTCAGAAGCTCATATTGTTTATTCGAGGGAATGCTATATCGGGGGCTCCAATCATCAATGGAATAAGTCAGTTTCCAAAGCCGCCGATTATAATTGGTATTACCATAAAGAAGATTATTACGAAGGCATGAGCTGTTACGATTACGTTATAGATCTGGTCATCACCTAGTAATGCTCCTGGTTGGCCTAGTTCTGCTCGGATTAACAGGCTCAGGGCAGTTCCTACCATTCCTGCTCAGGCACCGAACAGTAAATATAGGGTGCCAATGTCTTTGTGGTTGGTTGAGAAGAGTCAACGATTTATGAACATAGGTAAAATGGCTGAGTAGGCATTAGACTGTAAATCTAAAGACAGAGGTGGGAGTCCTCTTTTTACCAAGCCCTGTGGTGTTACTATACATGCTGAATTGCAAATTCGGAGAAGCAGCATTACCCCTGCCAGGGCTTCTCCCGCCTTTTTTTTCTTCGCGGCGGGAGAAGTAGGTTGAGACCAGTTGTATAAGGTATTTAGCTGTTAACTAAAAATTCGTGGGGTCGGAGCCCACCAACCTAGTAAGGGCTTAGCTTAATTAAAGTGGTTGATTTGCGTTCAATTGATGTGGGGTGTAGACCTGCAGTCCTTAGTGTCAGAAGCTAAATGAATTACATTTGCTTAGGGCTTTGAAGGCCCTTGGTCTGATGATTAACCTAAGCTCCTATTCAAGGAGGGCTAGAATTGGTGATAGGGGTAGGATGAGAATTGATAGGGTGATTAGTGGTGACAGGAAGGGTGTTGGTTTGATATAATTAAATTGTCATTTTATTTTTATATTGTTTGTGGACGGGAATATTGTTAGGGATGTAGAGTATGTTAGGCGCATGTAGAAGAATAGGTTTAATAGTGCTGTGACGGCTATAGCGGTGGGTATAATGATACTGTCGTTTTTTGTTAATTCTTGAATGATTATTCATTTTGGTAGGAATCCTGACAGTGGGGGTAAGCCTCCTAGTGACAGTATTGTTGCTAAGATGATTGTGGTAAGTAGGGGGGTTTTGTTTCATGTGTGGGATAAAGATAGTGTTGTTGTTGTTGAATTTAGTATAAACATCATGAATGTTGTGGTTGTTAGCAGAATATAAATTACTAGGTTTAGTATGGCTATGGTTGGGTTATATGTTATAATGGCTGTTATTCATCCTATGTGTGCGATAGACGAATAGGCCATGATTTTTCGTAGTTGAGTTTGGTTGAGTCCTCCTCAACCCCCGATGGCAATAGATATTATTGATATAGTAAGGAGTAGGTTTAGGTTTGTTGTGGGGGCGATTTGATATAGGATTGACATGGGGGCTAGTTTTTGTCAGGTGAGTAAAATTAGACCTGACGAAAGTTTAATGCCTTGTGTGACTTCTGGTACTCAAAAGTGAAATGGGGATAGTCCTAGTTTTATGGCTAGGGCTAGGGCTATGATAGTTGATGCTGTCGGGTTTAGGGGTTTTGTGGTAGATCATTGGCCTGAATAGACTAGGTTGATGACAATGGCTAGTATGAGTAGTATGGATGCGGTTGCTTGGGTTAGGAAATACTTTGTGGAGGCTTCTATGGATCGTGGGTTATATTTTTTCATTAAGATAGGGATGATGGCTAATATATTTATTTCGAATCCAATTCAGACGGTGAGTCAATGGGAGCTCGTTAGTACAATTGCTGTTCCTAATACAACGGTTAGTATGATTATTGTGAAGATTAGGGGATTTATTAGTACGGGAAGGATATAAACCAACATTTTCGGGGTATGGGCCCGATAGCTTATTTAGCTGACCTTACTTAGAATATGGTGTAATACGGTAGCACTAAGATTTTTGAATTCTTTAGAGTAGGTTCGAATCCTATTGTTCTAGAAATAAGGGGGCTTTCACCTCTATTTTTTACTCTATCAAAGTAACTCTTTTGTCAGACATATTTCTTATGTTTGTGGCGGGATGCTTGCTATAGTGATTGGTATGGCTACATGTCATATGCATAGGGCTAGTGTGAGGGGGAGGAAATTTTTTCATAATAGGTGTATTAGTTGATCATATCGGAATCGTGGGTATGATGCTCGAATTCATAGGAAGAATACGGTTAGTAAGAGGGTTTTGATAACTAAATTTATTGAGTATAGTTCTGGTGTTGTGGGGTTGTGAAATGCGCCTATGAATAGGATTGCGGTGAGGGTGTTTATTATGATAATGTTGGCATATTCAGCTATGAAAAAAAGGGCGAACGGTCCTCCGGCATATTCTACATTGAAGCCTGAAACTAGCTCTGATTCTCCTTCGGTAAGGTCAAATGGGGCTCGGTTTGTTTCTGCTAGTGTGGAGATAAATCATATTATGGCTAGTGGTCATGAGGGTATGATCAGTCAGGTATATTCTTGGGTGATAATTAAGGTTGATAGTGAGAAGGACCCGCTTAGAAGTAGGACGGATAGAAGGATGATTGCTAGAGTAACTTCGTAGGAGATTGTCTGCGCTACTGCTCGTAGGGCTCCGATTAGGGCGTATTTTGAGTTTGAGGCTCATCCGGATCATAGGATTGAGTAGACGGCTAGGCTGGATATTGCTAGCATGAATAGTACGGCTAAATTTATGTTAATCAGGGGTTGTGGTATGGGAAGAGGAATTCATATGGTTAGGGCGAGGGTTAGGGCGAGGATCGGGGCGATGATGAATATGGATGGTGAGGATGTTGATGGGCGTAAGGGCTCTTTAATAAATAGTTTTACGGCGTCAGCTGCGGGTTGGAGAAGTCCGTATGGGCCCACTACGTTGGGTCCTTTTCGGAGTTGTATATAGCCTAGTACTTTTCGTTCGACAAGTGTGAGGAACGCAACAGCTAGTAGAATTGGGACAATTAGTGCTAGGAGGTTAATAATGTACATGTTGTTAGGAAGAGGAGTTGAACCTCTGATTATAAAAGCTTAAGTTTTATGCAATTACCGGGCTCTGCCACCCTAACATGGGCCCTGTTCTTGGGTGTTAGTAGTTTGTGGTCGTTGATTACTAGATTAAGATTATATCATCTATTGGTCTGAAGGCGCTTATGTTAAGTTGGCCTTGTTTCTCTTGTCCTTTCGTACTGGGAGAAACTGTGAAATAGATAGAAACCGACCTGGATTACTCCGGTCTGAACTCAGATCACGTAGGACTTTAATCGTTGAACAAACGAACCGTTAATAGCGGCTGCACCATTGGGGTGTCCTGATCCAACATCGAGGTCGTAAACCCTATTGTCGATATGGACTCTCAAATAGGATTGCGCTGTTATCCCTAGGGTAACTTGTTCCGTTGATCAAAAGAAATTGGATCACTAAATGATAATGGGTTTCGACTTGTTAGTCTAGACTATATCACTCGGGAGTTGTTTTGTATTCCGAGGTCACCCCAACCTAAATTGCTAGTTCAGTAAAAAGTTGGTTTACTTTCCTTGGAAACATAGTGCTTATTTTATGAACTAGTTAATTAAAGCTCCATAGGGTCTTCTCGTCTTATTTGTGAATTCCCGCCTCTTCACGGGAAGGTCAATTTCACTGATTGGAAGTAAGAGACAGTAAAACCCTCGTGTGGCCATTCATACAAGTCCTTATTTAAAGAACAAATGATTATGCTACCTTTGCACGGTCAGAATACCGCGGCCGTTTAACGGATGTCACTGGGCAGGCAGTGCCTCCAATAATTGTTATGCTGGAGGTGATGTTTTTGGTAAACAGGCGGGGTTTGTGTTTGCCGAGTTCCTTTTACTTCTTTTAATCTTTCCCTTAGGTGCACTCCTGTGTTGGGTTAACAGTTGGGTTAATAAATGTTTTAGTTGAGGTATATATTTATTTTGCTGTTAATTATCAGTGGAGTATCCGTTCTGATGTAAGCTTGTGCGGGGAGAAGTTAATTCTTGTTACTCATATTAACAGTATTTCTTCCACTTAATAGTGGAATAGTCCAGTATTAGGCTAGGAGTTCGCGGGTAATTGTTTGGATTATGGGTGAGGAGTCGTTGAGCTTGAACGCTTTCTTAATTGGTGGCTGCTTTTAGGCCAACTATGGGGATTCGGGGGCTTACTCTCTAGTAAAGGTTGTATCCTGTTTCTAAAGGGCTGTACCCTTTTAGATTATATTTTAAGTCTGCATTCCAGTTGTGAGTCTTTTAGGCAGGCTTAAAGTTGAACTAAAATTCGATTCTGGACAACCAGCTATCACCAGGCTCGGTAGGCTTTTCACCGCTACCTAAGAGTCTTCTCACTATTTTGCGACATAGACGAGTTTGCTCTTCAGCTGCTCTTGGGTAGCTCGTCTGGTTTCGGGTTGATTGGCTAAAGTTCTCTTTGTCAAGTTGTTCTAGTTAAATCATGATGCAAAAGGTACAAGGGGTAAGCTTTGCTGTTATTTACTTTTAATGGATCTTTCATCTTTCCCTTGCGGTACTTTCTCTATAGCGCCAGCTAGAATTTCTATCTCCTATACTTTAATTAGGGTAAATGTTTTAGTTTATTTAAGAGTAATAATTATGTTTTATGGTGTGTGGGCTAGCATCTGTTCAAAGTGACTATTATCATATGGTATCTTCTGGGTGTAGGCCAGGTGCTTTATATAAGCTACACTTTGATTATCCAAGCGCACTTTCCAGTACGCTTACCTTGTTACGACTTATCTCCTCTTGTGTGTATATACATTTATTAATAAAGTTGGTTGGTTGCATTTTGGTACTTGAGGAGGGTGACGGGCGGTGTGTGCGTGCTTCATGGCCTTATTCAATTAAGCTCTCTATTCTTAATTTACTACTAAATCCTCCTTCCGTTTTCGGTTTCACGAAAAGTTTCGTTGTATTCTATGTTAGAAAATGTAGCCCATTTCTTCCCAACCCATGGGCTACACCTTGACCTAACGTTTTTATGTTAAATGGTTTGGCTTACTGTGATTCCTTTTTAGGGTTTGCTGAAGATGGCGGTATATAGGCTGTATTAGCAAGGGTTGGTGAGGTTTATCGGGGTTTATCGATTACAGAACAGGCTCCTCTAGAGGGATATAAAGCACCGCCAAGTCCTTTGAGTTTCAAGCTGTCGCTAGTAGTGCTCTGGCGGGTAGTATTGTTTAAGTAACTACTTAGGTTTAGGGCTGGGCATAGTGGGGTATCTAATCCCAGTTTGGGTCCCAGCTATCGTGTGTCGAAGTGTTTAAGGTCACCTTCGTGGTTTATTTTTATCTAGGCTAAAGCTTTCTACGGCATAGCTTAGATTTAACTTTATGGGGGGGGGGGTTTTCTGAACACGCTTTACGCCGTGTGTCTATTAACTTGGGTTAATCGTATGGCCGCGGTGGCTGGCACGAAATTTACCAACCCTGGGTTAGTATGGCTTAGTCAAACTTTCGTTTATGGCTTAATTTTTATCACTGCTGTATCCCGTGGGGGTGTGGCTAGGCAAGGTGTCGTGAGCTACTGTGGTAGTGTGCTTGATACCCGCTCCTTCTTATCAGTTAATGATTTGAAGGGCATCTTCACTGGAGTGCGGATACTTGCATGTGTAATCCTACTAAGAGTCAATAGAAAGGCTAGGACCAAACCTTTGTGTTTATGGGATATTAGATATCCATCTAGGCATTTTCAGTGCCTCGCTTTGGTTTAAGCTACATTAAC